GACCATCGCATTACAAATGCGATGCTCTAACCTCTGAGCTAAGCGGGCCCACATCACAGAAATCTTATATGCATAGTAATTGACTAAACTACTGGAATTGGAATCTTAGTTATTAACTAGTCAATATTATATTGAATATTCTAGAGCATATTAATATAGCGATCTAGAATTTCGATTTATCACAATTCTAATACTAATATTATTAAATAGTGATTGTAAATATTGTTAATATTCTTTTATTTTCAATTTGAATTGAATGGTAAATATTATTTTTCATTTCTTTTTTTGGCATTGGAAATACTTTTTATTACAGTTCTATATTTGATTCTATATTATATATCTATATCTCTCTCATTCTATATTTAATTTATTTCAAATTCTAATTGTTTAATGGAATGGTTAGTTATAACTAATGAGACATTCCTCCGTTTTCAGGCGAAAGTTAAAAAACAAGAATCGATCGTTCAAGTATTCCAAATTGAATGGCAAAATGACAGGAAGCGAGACATATAGATCGGGTATATATCCATCTATATTGAATTGCGGATTCCGAAATGATAAAATCATTTTTGATTGGACAAAAAAAGGGTCTCCTATAGAAGATAGTTAAGAAAATCAAAGAGGAGAAAACACGTTTTCGAGATAGGAATCGGTATCTAATGAATTCAATGGTTCCAGTATAAATGAAAGAAAAAGAAAAAGGAATGACATCCCAACGAGATCCTAATCTCAAAACAAAAAGAAAGGGGGATATGGCGAAATTGGTAGACGCTACGGACTTAATTGGATTGAGCCTTGGTATGGAAACTTACTAAGTGATCACTTTCAAATTCAGAGAAACCCTGGAATTAACAAAAATGGGCAATCCTGAGCCAAATCCTGTTTTCTCAAAACAAACAAAGGTTCAGAAAAAAAGGATAGGTGCAGAGACTCAATGGAAGCTATTCTAACAAATGGAGTTAAATGCGTTGGTAGAGGACTCTTTACATCGAAACTTCAGAAAGAAAAAGAATGAAGTGCAGGAGAAACGTATATACATACGTATTGAATACTATATCAAATGATTAATGACGACCCGAATCCGTATTTTTTCTATAAAAAATAGAAGAATTGGTGTGAATCCATTCTACATTGAAGAAAGAATCGAATATTCATTGATCAAATCATTCACTCCATAGTCTGATAGATCTTTTGAAGAACTGATTAATCGGACGAGAATAAAGATAGAGTCCCGTTCTACATGTCAATACCGGCAACAATGAAATTTATAGTAAAAGGAAAATCCGTCGACTTTAAAAATCGTGAGGGTTCAAGTCCCTCTATCCCCAAAAAGACTATTTAACTCCCCAACTATTTATCCGACCCCTTTTCCTTAACGGTTCCAAATTCCTTATCTTTCTCATTCACTCTATTCTTTTAGAAATGGATTTTTTTTTCTAAGAGTAAATGGTTTTCTCTTATCACAAGCCTTTTGATATCTATGATACACATAGAAATGAACATCTTTGAGCAAGGAATCCCTAGTTGAATGATTCCCGATCAATACAATATCATTACTCATACTGAAACTTACAAAATCATCTTTTTGAAGATCGAAGAAATTCCCCGACTTTGAGAAAATTTGTTAATCGACTTACTTGACATAGACCCAGTTCTATGATAGAATCAAATAAAATAAGGATACCACCCAAAGGACTCGAAATCCTCATGTTAACGGTTCCAATTTCCAATCCAGATTGGTAGGATAGAGGACTGGAAATCCTCGTTCCAATCTAATCTGGGTTGGAAATCGCCGGGATAGCTCAGTTGGTAGAGCAGAGGACTGAAAATCCTCGTGTCACCAGTTCAAATCCGGTTCCTGGCACATGATTAATTTGTATGGGTCTCTCTTCCCTAGAATTAATTTCGAATTAATTGATATGAATCAACATACATATTCTTTTAGAGTCTAGATTAGAATAATAGCTTTATCCAGTTTGGCGAGATATACCCCATCTAGAACATAGATGGGTAGAGTTTCTTAGATAAAGTATCTAAAAGAATTGGATTCTATCTCCTCTTTTTTTCTCCTCTCGTTCAAATCAAACGAATTTGTTTGAATACGTAATATATATTCGAAAGGTAAAATTAGTTAATTGTTGAAAGGCTCAAAAGTCAAATCCGAATCTAGGGGGGTTGAAATAGACAAGATTCATCTCAGATCCAAAGAAATAGAATCCGGTATTATCTCATTTCTTTGTCTTTTCTTTCATCTTCGATTTCTCCATTCATTCCTATATGCCTTTCTAGAACCCGTCTAAGTAATGTGCGCAGTACAAAGTTCATGATGCAGAACTCATTTGGTTCATCCTATTGGTGTGCCCCATCCGAAAGAAGTATCTTCCAACTAAATGTGAGAATTCTAATGAATCCCTAATTGCCTTTTGTTGTTAGCTAGCCTATCGATAATTCCCTAAACTAGACCTGCTTAATCTATAACAGAACGTGCAATCCTTGAATA